TTATTTCATACCCCCCCTTTTCTTTACGTACTATTCTGTTTACTATACCTGCTGCTGTAGAATTATAGACTGTATTGTTACTCTTGCTCCCGTCGGGATAAATCTGACCTCTTCCCCGGTTCCCGCCTACATATACGGGATACTTTAAGAAGTGAACGTCTTTCTTAGTGGCAGGGTCCGGGGAAAGAATGGGAAAGACGATTTCACTATATTTCTGACCGGGAACAGGACCTATCACAAGAATATTTCTTTTAGTGGGTCGATAAATCTGAAAAGATAGATTGCCTACCTTTTCTTTCATCTCGGGAGAAATACGATCAGGAGGAGCTAATTCGAATCCCTCGGGTAAAATAAGCACAGCCCCTACATTCAAGGCCCCCTTTTTACCATTAGCAAGAACTTGTTTCAGTTGCACATCGTAAGGAATTCTAACAACTGCTTCAAATACAGTATCAGGAAGCACAGCTTGTGGAACCTCAATATCCACGGGTTTATTAGCTAAATGACAATTGGCGCATACAATACGCCCAGTCGCTTCTCGTGGATTTTCATAACCTTGCTGCGCAAAAATGGGATATGCATTTGAAATAGATGTCCGAGTTATTACATAGATCATGATCAATACGGAAATGAATCGAGCCATCTGTTCCTTTACCCCCCAAAAAATAGTTCTATTTTGCACGGTCCAATTATTGATCCCGGAAATTTATACAATAAATTAGGTAGGTCGCTGGTATAGTTCCCTATCCACGATTCTGCCATTGTACTAGAATAGAATATTTCTACTGAAATATAGGAGGAATCCTCTAGACGAGTAGAAGTATAAAGAGTGAGTATTACGCAGTAATATTCGTATTTGATTGATATCGCCAGATCAAACAAGTCCTTCATTCATTCATTGAATGATAAACCACTACGAGTGAAGGAGATACACGATTTAAATAATGGAAGATCCAATATTTCAAAATTGTATCTAGAATGACTGGAAAGGTGGAAACAAGACCAGATATAATTTGATCGTTATGAGCAAATTCAAAATCTTTATAGATCAAACCAATCATTAGTTCCCAACCATGGGGCGAGTGGAATCCGATACATAAATCGGTTAATAAAAGAATGGAAAAAGCTTTTATTGTGTCGCTTAGGTTATAGAAGAATTCCTGAACCCAAGAATTCAGAATAACAAGTTCTTCATTACCCAGAATATAATAACCACTTAGAATAGCGAAACAGATTATATTTGTCGAGACATGCAAAAAAATATGGATATGATCCTCGTTGTACATTTTGACCAATTGTATTGTTTCTTTGTGGATTCCTATACGAAGCTTTTGTATCTTTGTTTCTGGGTACTCCTTTATCATTTCGTCCAACAGGAATAGTTGTTCTAATTCTATGAATCTTTCTACAACGTTCTTCTCTTGAATATCATTCAAGAAAGTTTCGGGTTGCCTGGTATTCCACCAATTAGTAACCCAGGGTTCCAGACTTTTATTAAAAGAGAGAGAAATCCACCAGGGCAAAAAGGCTATAGATGCAAGATATAGAAGGGGAATCAATGCTTTCTTTTTTGTCACTTTGAATCTGTTCTGTGAATTGTTAATGAATCCATTTTACTTCATTCGCCGATTGATTCTATCTGTATCTGATCCGATATTTCTATGAAGCATGAATTCTAATTCTATAACAAGGTATGGAACCTATGGATCTATTCCTTCTTTTTTTGTATGGAAATTGTATCTTTTCCCTATTATCCCCCCCACTACTCATATTTGTTTCGTTTTGTTTGCTTTTTTTGCTCGTTACATCAGATTACAATTGATTGTATCCAATTGTATGACAAAACCCAAATATGGCTTATAAACAGAACCTCTTTTGATTATTCTTATTCTGATGGAACGGCCGACTAGCGCGAACTAACATTAATAGCCTCTACTCGTGTCCTAGCTCGTCTGAGAGCTAGATTCGCCTCAATTGCCTGTCTCTTACCTTCAGCTCTACTCAAGTTAGCTTCAGCTATTTCAAGAGTTCGCTGAGCTTCTTCTGGATCAATGTCACTACCCCTCTCCGCATCATTTACTAAAACGGTGATCTCATTATTACTTATTCGAGCAAAACCGCCCATCAGAGCCACCGCTAACCATCGGTCATTGGGGCGTATTCTCAAGATACCTATATCTACGGCTGTGGCAATAGGGGCGTGGTTTGGTAATACGCCAATTTGGCCACTATTAGTCGATAAAATAATTTCTTTCACTTCTGAATCCCAAATAATTCGATTAGGAGTCAGTACACAAAGTTTTAAAGTCATTTCTTCAATTTGCTCTCCACTTCTAAGTTCATGGCCTTCGCGGTAGCCTCATCGATGTTACCTACCAAATAAAAGGACTGCTCGGGAAGACCATCTAATTCTCCGGAAAGGATCAGTTGAAACCCCCTAATGGTTTCCGCGAGACCAACATATTTTCCTGTAGAACCAGTAAATACTTCTGCTACGAAGAAGGGTTGTGATAAGAAACGCTCAATTTTTCGTGCTCTTGCTACGGTTAAACGATCCACTTCCGATAATTCGTCCAACCCAAGGATAGCTATTATATCTTGAAGTTCTTTGTAACGTTGTGAAGTTTGCTTAACTCTTTGTGCAGTTTCATAATGTTCCACTCCAACAATCCTAGGTTGGAGCATGGTAGACGTTGAATCTAAAGGATCCACTGCTGGATAGATACCTTTAGCAGCTAATCCTCTTGAAAGTACGGTAGTAGCATCTAAATGTGCAAATGTCGTAGCAGGGGCAGGGTCGGTCAAATCGTCCGCAGGTACATAAACTGCTTGAATGGAAGTTATAGATCCCTTTTTGGTAGAAGTAATTCTTTCTTGCAAAGAACCCATTTCTGTACTAAGGGTGGGTTGATAACCCACAGCGGAAGGCATTCTACCTAATAAGGCGGATACTTCCGACCCTGCTTGGACGAAACGGAAGATATTGTCTATAAATAGAAGTACGTTTTGTCCATTAACATCTCGAAAATATTCCGCCATAGTTAGGGCAGTCAAACCAACTCTCATACGAGCTCCCGGCGGTTCATTCATCTGCCCATAAACTAGAGCTACTTTTGATTCTGCAATATTTTGTTCATTAATCACTCCAGATTCTTTCATTTCCATGTAAAGATCATTTCCTTCACGAGTACGTTCGCCTACTCCGCCAAATACGGATACACCTCCGTGAGCTTTGGCAATGTTGTTGATCAATTCCATGATGAGTACTGTTTTACCCACCCCAGCTCCCCCGAATAGTCCGATTTTTCCTCCACGGCGATAAGGAGCCAAAAGATCCACCACTTTAATCCCTGTTTCAAAGATTGATAATTTGGTATCTAACTGAGTAAAAGCAGGCGCAGATCTATGAATAGGGGATGTTGTACGAGTATCTACAGGCCCTAAATTATCAACAGGCTCCCCAAGAACGTTGAAAATTCGTCCGAGAGTAGCCCCGCCGACTGGAACACTTAGAGGGGCTCCCGTGTCAATCACCTCCATTCCTCTCATCAGACCATCCGTAGCACTCATAGCTACAGCTCTAACTCGATTATTTCCTAATAATTGCTGTACCTCACAAGTCACATTTATTTGCTGACCAACAGTATCTCGACCCTTAACTACCAAAGCGTTGTAAATATAGGGCATCTTGCTTCGGGGAAAAACTACATCCAGTACCGGACCAATGATTTGAGCAATACGCCCTGGTTTTTTTTCTTCAAGCGTGGAAACCCCAGGACCAGAAGTAGTCGGATTTATTTTCATAATAATAATTATAATAAATAATATTGATAATATAATAAATAATAATAATAATAATATATTAATATAATAATACTAAATAATAGTAATAATAAATAATAGTAAAAGTTAAAAATAATATTAATTTATAATAATAATAATAATAATAATAATAATATAATAATAAAGTTAAATATGTCGAAATTTTGCGAAGATTACCGAATCGAAAATAACCGTCCAATAGCAGGTTAATCGGTTAATTCAATAAGAAATGGGAACTAGCGGTTGATTTCGTTGGCACCAGTATCATCCAACCGAATTCAATTCAATCATTTACTCATTTCATTCAATGAGTGAATTTTCAAGCTCAACCAAACCCCTTTTCCAAATAAATATCAAATCAAATCAAGTAGATGAATAAAAGTCGCGAGGAGGTTTTTCATTTGTCTATTATTAGAGTTATAGACAACCCCTTCTATATTATCTATATTATCTATATTATCCATGGAATTCGAACCTGAATTCTATTTATGATTCGTCATTTCTATCTTATTGGCTGTTGTTCTTTATTTCAGCATCCTTATTTCCCGGATAGCGATTTTCGCCTATTCTTGTTTTATACCCTTTTTTATTTTTATTTTTATTTTTATTTTATGGATGAATTCTGGCCATTTTCACATCTAAGATTTAGATATAAAACATAGATCACTGTCAAGAGTCAATTTGTTCTATTTATATGAAAATGAAAAAAAGGAGGGGATCGCTTAGAAAACCTGCAAAACAAGATTGGGTTGCGCCATACATAGGAAAGAGTATATAATGATGATGTACTTGGATGTAGTTCTGTGGTGAATCAAATACTATGGTTTAATAACAAACCATTCTAATTAGTTGAGGTGATAGTTTTGTGAAAGATTCCTGTGAAAGGGTTTTATTCACACCTAATCCATGTCGAGTAGATCTTGTCGTTGTGAGAATTCTTAATTCATGAGTTGTAGGGAGGGACTTATGTCACCAAAAACAGAGACTAAAGCAAGTGTTGGATTCAAAGCGGGTGTTAAAGAGTACAAATTGACTTATTATACTCCTGAATATGAAACCAAAGATACTGATATCTTGGCAGCATTCCGAGTAACCCCTCAACCCGGAGTTCCGCCCGAGGAGGCAGGGGCTGCGGTAGCTGCCGAATCTTCTACTGGTACATGGACAACTGTGTGGACCGATGGACTTACCAGTCTTGATCGTTACAAAGGACGATGCTACCACATCGAGCCTGTTGCTGGAGAGGAAAATCAATATATTGCTTATGTAGCTTACCCTTTAGATCTTTTTGAGGAGGGTTCTGTTACTAATATGTTTACTTCCATTGTAGGTAATGTGTTTGGGTTCAAAGCTCTACGAGCTCTACGCCTAGAGGACTTGCGAATTCCTACTTCTTATATCAAGACTTTCCAGGGCCCGCCTCACGGCATCCAAGTTGAGAGAGATAAATTGAACAAGTATGGCCGTCCTCTCTTGGGATGTACTATTAAACCAAAATTGGGGTTATCCGCCAAGAACTACGGTAGGGCGGTTTATGAATGTCTTCGTGGTGGACTTGATTTTACCAAGGATGATGAGAACGTGAACTCCCAACCATTTATGCGCTGGAGAGACCGTTTCTTATTTTGTGCTGAAGCCATTTATAAAGCGCAGGCTGAAACAGGTGAAATCAAAGGACATTACCTGAATGCTACTGCAGGTACATGCGAAGAAATGATCAAAAGGGCCGTCTTTGCCAGGGAATTGGGAGTTCCCATCGTAATGCATGACTACTTAACGGGGGGATTCACTGCAAATACTAGCTTGGCTCATTATTGCCGAGACAACGGCCTACTTCTTCACATCCATCGCGCAATGCATGCAGTTATTGATAGACAGAAGAATCATGGTATGCACTTTCGTGTCCTAGCTAAAGCGTTGCGTATGTCTGGTGGAGATCATATTCATGCTGGTACCGTCGTAGGTAAACTGGAGGGGGAACGGGATATTACTTTGGGTTTTGTTGATTTACTACGTGATGATTTTATTGAAAAAGACCGAAGTCGCGGTATTTATTTCACCCAAGATTGGGTCTCTTTGCCGGGTGTTCTGCCCGTGGCTTCGGGCGGTATTCATGTTTGGCATATGCCTGCCTTGACGGAGATCTTTGGGGATGATTCCGTACTACAATTCGGTGGAGGAACTTTAGGACATCCTTGGGGAAATGCACCTGGTGCAGTAGCTAATCGGGTGGCTTTAGAAGCGTGTGTACAAGCTCGGAATGAGGGACGTGATCTTGCTCGTCAGGGTAATGAAATTATTCGTGAAGCTAGCAAATGGAGCCCCGAATTAGCTGCTGCTTGTGAGGTATGGAAGGAGATCAAATTTGAATTCCAAGCAGTGGATACGTTGGATGTAGTCCAGTAATTCTCGCTCTTTCCCCTAATTGGAATTAAACTCGGCCCAATCTTTTACTAATACTAAAAGGATTGAGCCGAATCAAGTATAAGGATCCTATCTATTTTGATGGGTATTGACACAATATGTTCATTTTTTTTTTTTGATAAAAAATCCTATGCTATTTTCAAAGAGAAAACTGAAATACAAGATCTGGACTAAGACGAAATTCCATAGCAAAGTTTTTTATATTCTCAAAAATCCTATGATCCTTAGAATGGATGGATCATTTTCTATTTTATAGTTTCAACAAAGCATTCTAAGAAAATATTTTACGAAGAAGAGAAAAAATTTTAGGAAAAGGAATTTCTTTATTTCTAGAAATAAAGAAATTTTGGAAAATGAAATATAGTGCAACGCCTATTCATAAAAAAAAGGATTTATCTTTTGATTTTAGTTTTTAGTCAATTGTTTAAAATTGACTTACGACTCCATCTACGACAGGAAATGAACTATGTGAAAACGGGCGGTGATCACATCCAATGACTATTCATCTTTATCTTTACTTTCTGTACATGTACATATACATTTATAACATTTATATAGGATATATAGGAGAACATGTATGAAACTGAAAAAATGTATAACAATGAAAAGAAAAAAATATGGGTTCGGTCCAATATACCCAGACTCATTCCCATTCTTTTATAATCGGCCATTTAAATTTAGATTCTTGAATCCTCCGCCATTTAGCAATCCGCTATCTAGGAAAAGGATAAGTAAACCAGGGGACAGTCTTATCCGCACTATTGGAAGTACCGGTGGGGGGGAATACCCCGTTCCAAATGATACGGATAAAAACATTCATAGTTGGAATAATCACAATCAAAGTTGCATTGATGGTTATCTTTGTTCTCAAATCAGTAGTGGTGGTGACGGCGATAGCGGTAAAAGTATAAACGACAATGACATTAAGATTAATAATGATAGTGATGAAAGGGGTGCTTATTATCTTAATCGCACTTATCTTCATACTGAGAACTATACTGATTATATTGATCAATATAAATATAGTGATGAAAGTCTAGACAGCGTTGATAATGATAGTCACATTTGTAATGAGAAAATTATAAATGGTAGTGACAATTATAATTTGAATGGATTTCAAGACTTCAAACATTTATGGGTTTTGTGCGAAGAGTGTTATGTATCAAATTATAAGGAAAATTTGAAGTCAAATCTATATATTTGTGAATATTGCGGTTTCCATTTGAAAATGAATAGTTCAGATAGAATCGAACTTTCGGTTGATTCGGGCACCTGGGAGCCTATGGATGAAGACTTGATCTCTATTGACCCCATTGATTTTGACGCAGAAGAAGTGAAAGATTTAGAAAAATCGGAATGGGTAAAAGAGTTTAAAGAGTTGTTCGATATGTTGGACGAGATAGAAGAAAAGGAAGGGGCGGAAAAGAGGGAAGCGGCAGAAAAGTTGAAAGAATGGGAAGGGTGGGAAAAGTTGAAAAAGAAGGACAAGGAGGAAAAGGTGGAAGGGTGGAAGAAACAGTGGAACGACTGGGAGGACTGGGGGAAAGAGAAGGAAGATGAGGAGAAACTTCCCGAGATACTGTTGGAAATTGCGGAGGACTACCTCAAAAAGAAGAAGACGAAAAAGTGTAAAGAGATCAGACGGCAAGAAATTTTTGTGGAAAAGGTATTGAATTTGTTAGAAGAGGGAGCAGAGTTGGAAGAGTTTAAAGAGCTCTTCGAAGAGTTGAAAGAGCAGGAAGAACTGGAAAGGGCTGAAGAGGTAGAAGAAGAAGAAGAGTGGCAAGAGCTCCTCGAAGAAGTAGAAGGGGCTGAAGAAGTCGAAGAAGAAGAAGAAGAAGAAGAAGAAGAAGAGTGGCAAGAGATCGAAAAGGTAGAAGAGGTGAAAGAAACGGAAAAGTTGAGGAAACGGTTGGGCGAGCGGAAAGAGTTATTAGCTTTGTTCCAAAAGCTCCTAAGGATAAATTTTGAATGGTGGAAAGGGAAGGAAGGGATATTTGGTTTGTTCGAAGAGGGAGGAGAGTTGGAAGAGTTTAAAGAGCTCTTCGAGGGGTTGAAAGAGTTGAAAGAGTCGGTGGAATGTGTGAAAGAGATGGCAGAAGTGGTAGAGTTGGAAGGGGCTGAAGAAGTCGAAGAAGAAGAAGAAGAAGAGTGGCAAGAGATCGAAGAGGTAGAAGAGGTGAAAGAGACGGAAAAGGCTGAAGAAGTCGAAGAGGCAGAAGAGGTGAAAGAGACGGAAAAGGCTGAAGAAGTCGAAGAGGTGAAAGAGATCGAAGAGGTAGAAGAGGTGAAAGAGACGGAAAAGGCTGAAGAAGTCGAAGAGGTGAAAGAGATCGAAGAGGTAGAAGAGGTGAAAGAGATCGAAGAGGTAGAAGAGGTGAAAGAAACGGAAAAGGCTGAAGAAGTCGAAGAAGAAGAAGAAGAAGAGTGGCAAGAGATCGAAGAGGTAGAAGAGGTGAAAGAGATCGAAGAGCTAGAAGAGGTGAAAGAGACGGAAAAGGCTGAAGAAGTCGAAGAGATGAAAGAGACGGAAAAGGCTGAAGAAGTCGAAGAGATGAAAGAGACGGAAAAGGCTGAAGAAGTCGAAGAGGCAGAAGAGGTGAAAGAGCAATCTTATCTAGAGCGTCTCGATTCGCATCAAAGAGAAACAGGTTTAAATGAGGCTGTTCAAACAGGCATAGGCCAAATAAATGGTTTTGTCGTAGCAATGGGTTTTATGGACTTTGAGTTCATAGGAGGTAGTATGGGATCCGTAGTAGGTGAAAAAATAACCCGTTTGATCGAGTATGCTACTAAGAATTCTATGCCTCTTATTATGGTGTGTGCTTCTGGAGGAGCACGCATGCAAGAAGGAACTTTGAGCTTGATGCAAATGGCTAAAATCTCTTCTGTTTTAAACGCTTATCAATTAAAGCGAAAGTTATTCTATGTATCAATTCTTACAACACCTACAACCGGCGGAGTGACGGCCAGTTTTGGTATGTTGGGAGATGTCATTATTGCTGAACCTAATGCACACATCGCTTTTGCGGGTAAAATAATAATTGAACAATTATTGAATGTGATAGTACCCGAAGGTGTACAAGAGGCTGAGTATTCATTCGTGAATGGCTTATTGGATTCAATTGTACCACGTAATACTTTAAAAGGCGTTCTGAGTGAATTATTTCAACTACACGGTTTCTTTTCGTGGTCTTGGTCTCTTCGTTGATAGAATTCAATTCAATAATTCGATGAAGTGGAGCACTAATCTAATAAAAAAACGGATTATCATATTTGATTCTGTAGAAAAATAAATAGGTACACTTATTTCATTTTTCATTTAGTTCTATATTTGTTGAACCCCTGCACCCATTGCACCCTTGACATTCATACTCTATTGAGTCTATAATAATAGATGTATCCGATGGGGATACTGCTGGTGGTTAACGGGTGGAGATGAGATACTGATGGTAGTTAATGGATCGCGATGAGATACTGATATATTTGTTGAACCCCTGCACCCATTGCACCCTTGACATTCATACTCTATTGAGTCTATAATAATAGATGTATCCGATGGGGATACTGCTGGCGGTTAAGGGGTGGAGCTGGTATAGTGATGATAATCAATTCATGAAGATCCATCCGTATCTCAATTAATTCCCATCTGGTAGAATTAATTGAGATATTGATGGTAGTTTTGGTAGTTAAGGGGTGGAGACGGTATAGTGATTGATAATCAATCTAGGAGGATCCATCCGTATCTCAATCCAATTCCCGTCTGGTAGAATTAATTGAGATATTGATGGTAGTTTTGGTAGTTAAGGGGTCGAGATGGTATAGTGATAGATAATCAATCTAGGAGGATCCATCGGTATCTCAATCCAATTCCCGTCTGGTAGAATTAATTGAAATACTGATGGTCGTTTTGGTCGCAAGATCCTAATTCCTAATGATTCCCGCTGGGAATCAATTGTGTTGTGACGATAATCGATTCATGGATAATCAATTCATGAAGGTACATCGGTATCTCAATCCAATTCCCGTCTGGTAGAATTAATTGAAATACTGATGGTGGTTAACGGGTGACGATAATCGATTCATGGATAATCAATTCATGAAGGTACATCGGTATCTCAATCCAATTCCCGTCTGGTAGAATTGATTGAAATACTGATGGTGGTTAACGGGTGAAGATGGTATAGTGTTGTGACGATAATCAATTCATGGATAATCAATTCATGAAGGTACATCCGTATCTCAATCAATTCCCATCTGGGAATTGATTGAAATACTGATGGTGGTTAACGGGTGGAGATGAGATACTGATGATAGAAATAGAAATAGAAATACTGATAATAATAGATATACTTGTGGTAGAAATACTGATCATAAGATCTATTTGTAACAGGTACAAATATGAAATCGAGGTACCCTTTTCTATGACTATGACAGATCTCAATTTACCCTCTATTTTTGTGCCTTTAGTAGGCCTAGTATTTCCGGCAATTGCAATGGCTTCTTTATTTCTTCATGTCCAAAAAAACAAGATTCTTTAGATCCGATGGGATCAAATCTCAATCTCATCAATTGACTTTAACGCTTGAACTTGGATCATAATAAAGATACCGATTAGTAGACTAGGTTACAGTACGACATGTGGCTCTCTCCGAGCAAAAAAAAGCGGTTATTGTTATGCATGCGGGTCCATATATCATGGACCCGCATGCATAACAATAACCGCTTTTTTACTTTTTAATAGATCCGCAAATATCTGAAATGAAAAGTCAATATATCTATATCTGGGTAGATATAATCTAGGTAGATATAGATGGTCGGATCATCTAAAGGGGGTGTGATTTTTTTATATCTAACCAATTCGATGAATTACTGCTGATGATTTACAGCATCATGGTGCTAGTTGATGAGAGTGACTTCGGTATCAAAACAAAAAAAGTCAATCCGAATGAATTTGACTCATTCTCTTCTCTGAATTCCAATAGAATGGAACCGCATCTAATATGAACTGGCAATCAGAACGTATATGGATAGAACTTATAACAGAGTCTCGAAAAACAAGTAATTTCTGCTGGGCCTCTATCCTTTTTTTAGGTTCATTGGGATTCTTATTGGTTGGAACTTCTAGTTATCTTGGTAGGAATCTGATATCCTTATTCCCCTCTCAGCAAATTCTTTTTTTTCCTCAAGGGATTGTGATGTCTTTCTATGGGATCGCCGGTCTGTTTATTAGTTCCTATTTGTGGTGCACAATTTCGTGGAATGTAGGTAGCGGTTATGATCTTTTCGATAGAAAAGAGGGAATAGTGTGTATTTTTCGTTGGGGATTCCCTGGAATAAACCGTCGCATCTTCCTTCGATTCCTTATGAGAGATATCCAGTCGATAAGAATGGAAGTCAAAGGGGGTCTTTATCCTCGTCGTGTCCTTTATATGGAAATCCGAGGCCAGGGGGCCATTCCCTTGACTCGGACTGATGAGAATTTGAACCCACGAGAAATTGAGCAAAAAGCTGCCGAATTGGCCTATTTCTTGCGCGTACCAATTGAAGTATTTTGAAATGAACCAAAGCAAAGAATGAATGCTTTCTCATTCTCAACACGAGGGAAGGAACTTGGGAACCCAGTTTTAATATAATTGAATGGAATTTTTTGGAAATGTTTTTTTTCGAGCAAAACAACATGGGTAATACCGCCGTGGACTATAGAATATAATAGATAATATGACTAGAATTTCTAATATAAATTCTGCGGGTGTATACGGAACAACCATAACATAAAAAATAAAAAAGCGATTTTGATCCTTCCAAGGAGAAATTCTTTTTTATACATAGGGAACTCAAGTCAATTCTTTCATATCATATTCATATTAGTAAAATATCTAAAAAGTATGTATTCATCACACATAACAGAACATTTCAGAATAGAGTACAGGGTTTTTCTTTTTACACCCAAGATTTTGAATTGATACCTTAGATACAGACGGATCGTATCTCGTAAATTATCTCTCTTTTGTCAATCGATGTTTCTTTTTTATCCCTTCTTTTGCTCTTTGATGAGCAAACTGATTGGGTCTCTTATAACTATTCAATTTCTCTCTCGTTTTATCGCCTAGTTAATTTAGGGTTTCATCCTAACTATTCTTCAGAAATATCTCCTCGCCTTAATTTTGACTGGGCTGAAGGTAGCCAGGAAACGTTTCGAAATAATTCCTTAATCCAAGGAGAGTTTTTCCAACTTGAAATCCGAATAGAATAAGATTCATTACTTCAAGTGGTTCTTTCGGGCATTCATCCAAAGCAACAAACGAAGATGCAATTGGTTTGCGTTTGACCAATTTAGTTGCTAGGGAACAATTCTACAAATGGATAATACTTCATTATATATATTATATATATATATATTTCATTATGAAGATATAAAGATGAAGATATAAAGATGAAGATGAAGGGTACCCTTGTTCTATTTCTAGATTTTTTCTAGATCCAAGGCTAAAAAAAAGTAAAATGGGCAGAAAAACTTATTAGATACCGGAGTCGATAGTATCTAATAAGTTCTACCTACTATTGGATTTGAACCAATGACTTTTGCCGTATGAAAGCAACACCCTAACCACTGGGTTAAGTAGGTTATTTATCATCCAATAGAAAAATAAAGACACATCGGGGATTCTAATTATAGATCGAATCTAACTGCTAAGCAATATCAATCCTTAGCAGGAAACGGATCAGAGGGCTATCATGTGGGATTATGAAATATCCATCTTGACAAGAAATTCTCTAGATGTTAAGATATCTATGAAAGGGGAAAAGGGCTATAGCTCAGTTAGGTAGAGCACCTCGTTTACACGCGCGCCAATGCCTTTTCAGGGGGGTCCATCGTACAATCAATAGAATTGAGTTTCTTGAGAAATCGATGTCTTACTCCATAGATTTGAGGGAACAATAGCCTGACAAATATTTTGTTCAGTCCGATTTGAGTACCAATTCAGGTGCCAAATAGAACCTGCCGCCGATTTGACAATTGATAAGGTAAATACCCAGTCCATTCAACGCTAGGCATAATAAAGATGAGTATAAGGATCTCAAAAGAACCTCTTTTCGCCCTATGAACTTTAAGGTGTATGAAGTATCATATTTGACTCTTGGAGCGTAGCGATAGAGACTCGTCGGGTTGATCTAGGCCAGAGGCAGACCTACGTCAAGGTCACCCCTCTTTGAAACACTTTGGTATTGCTCCTGAATCAGAATAAAAATAATGAATCAGAGCACGTGGAGCCATCTCATTATCTTCCTGTTAAGAAAAAACATGGTAGACTAGCTGATTTTTCTTTCAGTTAATGAAAGAGCCCAATGCAAAAAAATGCATGTTGAGCCTTTAAAACAGTTCGAATCATTTCGACAATCAATAAAATGATAAGTTTGATCTGTTTTACCGAGAAGGTCTACGGTTCGAGTCCGTATAGCCCTATCTATTTTTGTAGAGTTTTCATTTCCTAATTAATGCTTGTGGCCGGGCGGTTTTTTGGTCCATAGAAAAGGAAACATTCCCATACACTCACGGAGATCAATAACTCGTGGGATAGATAAAAAATCCAACCCAACCCAAAAACAAGAAAATAATTTCTTCCAATGAATGGATCCAATCGGATTGGTGTTTTCAAATTTCGGATAAACAAAACCGTTCTTCGTCATTAATCTTTGTGTTTGAGTGAATGACTGACTTTTTCCTCTTTTCTTGTCCACGATCAAAGATTTAGTGATACACCTTTGTTTTGGTATACCCAATTCAATTTATGAAGACAAAATCATGACACGAGCCCGGCTTAAAATTCCAACCCGACCCAACCAAATCAAATCGAATAGTAAGTCATATGGATCTAGTACCCATTTTTTTCTTGCATTTGTAGAAAAGCCTAAGTTCCAAAAACGAAGCTCAGCTCATCGGTAAGTTTCATTGTAAACATTGTAAAATAGGCTTTTCTTCGTATAACCGGCCTGACAAAAAAACAAGTAGTCATTTTTCTGTTTCTGTACAAGACAAGATTTCTTTTTTGTAGTCCAATCTGCTCCAATTACTCGTCATTCCAATTCTACTGATGCAGATTTGATCTTTCTGTAAGAAGATTGGGGACCTTTTGAACTTGAGTGGGTTAGGAATCCGCCAACTCATTGCTTTTTGGTGGAACAAGAACCTCAATTCATTGTTTCAGAGATAATAAATTGGTCCTAAATGTAGCAACATTTGCGCCCTCTTCGATTTTTATTTAGACTAAGTTGATCTGTCGAATTGTTCGACGGCGCGCGATCGAATTCCATTCGAAGTATTTTCTGTAGATCATTTACGATTCGGCCAACTATACCACTTCACTATGCCTCAGTGTGTAGGTTTGCTTCAAAAGAAACTTTTTTTGTCGCGAAGTCGAACTCGTTGCGTTGGTGGGTTTTACTAGATGTTATTACATCAACAAATATTTTGAGTCATTCCAAATCACGATCTTTCGTCCCATAAATGGGTCCGAAATGTTCTTTCAAGATTTGGAACTCTAAGTAAATAACCGGATTGTTTCGGGGTGTAAGGGCGGGGTAGTATAGGCCTAAAGTCTCTAATTGGGGTATAAAACTTATCCATAAAATAAAGATTCCTCGCAATTCAACGGATTGAATAAAATTCAGTAGAATTTCGGGACGGAATAAGTCATAAGTATAAGAAGTAAAGAGAATCTAATTGGTCGATGCATTCTCTTTCTGTATCCATATGGAATCAATAGAAGCAACGATTCTCTGTACAGATTGTAAGAAAAAAAGAATACACGAAGGCCAGCCGAGTATAATCTCCCATAATGAGATGGAAATTCCTAGACATTCGACGTCATCTGACTACTTACTATATTAGAAATTCCTAAGAAAAAAGAGAGAAAAATGAGCCGGGCCTCTTCTTTTCTTTGATTGTAGTGATTCACTATTTCTATTTTGACATAACATTTATGTTTAATATTGCATTGAATCTTTCTTTTATTCATTTTATATTCATTTATTTTCTTTATGAATATTCTAATGGAAAGAATATTGAATAGATTCTTTCATTCCTTTTTTATTTGTATAGAAAATCCAACCCGAAGCAAAGGCAAGGTGAAATTGAGAAAATGGATTTGATTTGTATAATGATATGCCTATACCATATCTAAATAGAATCGAAGAAGTATAGGTGAGATGACGTTAGATAATCTTGAAAGAAGAGAAGAGATGGTCCACGGCAAACAAACGAAACTATGCAGTTTGATCAACCAAAACGGTTGTTTCGACTAAGCAGTTGTGGATGAATTGATAATTCTAATTAGAATAGACTAATTCGGTATATTCCACACCCATAGGAGCACATCTATGTTTCTGCTTCACGAATATGATATTTTCTGGGCATTTCTAATAATATCAAGTGTCATTCCTTTTTTGGCATTTCTCATTTCCGGAGTCTTAGCCCCGATTAGTGAAGGACCAGAGAAGCTCTCTAGTTATGAATCGGGTATAGAACCCTTGGGGGATGCCTGGTTACAATTCCGAATCCGTTATTATATGTTTGCTCTGGTTTTTGTTGTTTTTGATGTTGAAACGGTCTTTCTTTATCCATGGGCAATGAGTTTCGATGTATTGGGTCTCTATGTATTTATAGAAGCTTTTATTTTCGTGCTTATCCCAATCGTTGGTTCAGTTTATGCATGGCGAAAAGGAGCATTGGAATGGTCTTAGCTCCTGAATATTCAGACAATCAAAAAGAAAGAAAAGATGACATTGAGACAGTTATGAATTCTATTGTTGAGTTTCCCTTACTTAACCGAACAACCCAAAGTTCAGTTATTTTAACTACATCGAATGATCTTTCGAATTGGTCAAGACTCTCCAGTTTATGGCCGCTTCTCTATGGTACCAGTTGTTGCTTCATAGAGTTTGCTTCGTTAATAGGTTCGCGATTCGACTTTGATCGTTATGGACTGGTACCAAGATCGAGCCCCAGGCAAGCGGACCTAATTTTAACAGCCGGCACAGTAACAATGAAAATGGCCCCTTCTTTAGTAAGGTTATACGAGCAAATGCCTGAACCAAAATATATCATTGCTATGGGAGCTTGTACTATTACAGGAGGGATGTTCGGTATCGATTCTTATAGTACCGTTCGGGGAGTTGATAAACTAATTCCCGTGGATGTTTATTTGCCCGGTTGCCCACCTAAACCAGAAGCAGTTATAGATGCTATAACGAAACTTCGTAAGAAAGTCTCTCGAGAAATCTATGAAGATAGAATTAGGTCTCAACAAGAAAATCGATGCTTTACTACCAATCACAAGTTTCATGTTGGACACAGTATTCATACTGAAAATTACGATCTAGAGTTGCTCTATCAATCCCCCACTACTTCAGAGAGACCTTCTGAAACATTTTTCAAATACAGAAGTTCAGTATCTTCTCACGAATTAGTGAATTAGGCAGGGTCTTTTTGCGCAGAATAAGAAAGAAAGGGGGGTCAATCTTCAGAAAATTCATTGTAAATGTAAAATCCCATAAAAATGTAGGAGAGATCAAAAGATGCAGGGTCGTTCATCTGCTTGTTTAGTCAAGCATGAACTAGTTCATAGATCTTTAGGCTTCGATTACCAAGGAATAGAGACTTTAGAAATCAAGCCCGAGGATTGGTATTCCATTGCTGTCATTTTATATGTATATGGTTACAACTATCTACGTTCCCAGTGTGCCTATGATGTAGTACCGGGTGGGTTGTTAGTTAGTGTCTATCATCTTACGAAAATAGAGTGTGGTGTGGATCAACCCGAAGAGGTATGCATAAAAGTATTTGCCCCGAGGAGGAATCCTCGAGTCCCGTCTGTTTTCTGGATTTGGAAAAGTGCTGATTTTCAAGAACGGGAATCTTATGATATGTTGGGAATCTCTTATGAGAACCACCCACGCCTGAAACGGATCTTGATGCCCGAAAGTTGGATAGGCTGGCCCCTACGTAAGGATTATATTACCCCCAATTTCTATGAAATACAAGATGCTTATTGAACGATAATAAACTTATCTTTACTTCGAAAACTCCAGATATTCAAGGAGTCTTGTTCTGTTCTAAATGAAACAGAGTAACCGAACTCTAATTCATATTATGAATGGGCTTATTTAATAAGGATTAGGGGCTTTCATCGATATTCCCCAATTTGGAGGATATCTATTTCGGATGAGTAGAGCTAATAGGATGAATAAAAAAAGAGTTCTAGACCATGAACTTTGTACCGCGCACGTCAGTCACTTAGATGGGCCCTAGAAAGTCGCGTAGAAGGGAGTGAAGAAATAAAACACGAAAGAAAATAGGAAATTCGGAAATGAAAGGAATCGGATTTTCTTTGTACTGTATCTGAAATGAATCCAACCCTGTCTATTTCGATCCTTCAACCCCCCTCCCTAGACTAGACTTTTGGGTTTTTCATCCAACCCAACCAAGCCAACTAACTTCGGATATGTATGAAGTATTAACATTTTTTTGAGTGGGAAGAGGTACAGTATAAACAAACAAATCAAATAAAGAAGAGGTAATAGAACTTCATTCTATTCTTTTCTTTACCTTCCTTAACCTTACTTACCCATTTCAAATAAATTTAAATATAAATAAGGAGGATATCCATTTCTATATCTAGATGGAATAAGTATGTATCGTGGTCTAGACGATTAAGAAATATGGATCGGGATCCATATCGATTCATTTGGATGAATCTCCTTTTGATACATTAACCACGTGCCAGGAACCAGACTTGAACTGGTGACACGAGGATTTTCAGTCCTCTGCTCTACCTGCTGAGCTATCCCGACCAGTCTCGACGCACCATCCCCCTAGAGGAAGAGGACTTGGGTCTATGTCAATTAAATTAAAGAGACTCAAAAAACATTACAAAAGCTCACCTAGGCCCTGGAATTTATTGGCCCTTAAAAAAGAAGACTTTGTATAAGAGTAATGATATTACTGTGAATGATTCAATAGTGGAGATTCCTTGCCCATTCATTATCTGTTCATTTGTACGCATGTACGTAAATTGTATCTATCACAAAACTTGTGATAAGAGAAAGAGAGAAACATTTCTGGTCGGATCCATTTGTGAAAGAGTAGAGTGAATGAGAAACATAACGAATTTGGAAGAACTGACAAAAAAGAGGATAAATAATTAGGGGGGGAAATGGGGATAGAGGGACTTGAACCCTCACGATTTATAAAGTCAACGGATTTTCCTCCTACTACCATTTTCATGGTTGTCTATATTGACATGTAGAACGGGACTCTCTCTTTATTCTCATCCGATTAATCAGTTCTTCAAAAGATCTATTAGATTCGAGAATGAATGATTTGATCTCTGAATATTCGATTGTCTTGTCCCTTATTCCTTATTCCTTCAAGAATTCATAGTTCTTCTCCTGGGATTTTTCAGACAAAAAAATACTGATTCGAGTCGTGATTAATCGTTTGATGCTACGGTATGTATACGTACATATACACGGTTATCCTTTCTGTTGTTTGGATTGAATATAAGGAAAGAAAGAATTCCCTTACTAATGACTAATGTAGTCAACTCTATTTGTTAGAATAGCTTCCGTCGAGTCTCTGCACCTATCCTTTTTTTGATTCTCGCTTTCTGAACCTTGTTTTCTGAACACAGGATTTGGCTCAGGATTGCCCTTTTTTAATTCCAGGGTTTCCCTGAATTTGAAAGCTTTCACTTAGTAGGTTTCCCTACCAAGGCTCAATCCAATCAAGTCCGTAGCGTCTACCAATTCCGCCATATCCCCGCCGAGATCTCATTGTGGTCTCCCCCTCTTTCATTTATGTTGGAACCATTGAATTCATTAAATACTGATTTCTATAGCAAATCAGTGTCTGCTTCTATTTCTTACCCACCCTATTTCATCTCTGTCGGGGAACCTAGTCCAATCAGAAATGATTCTATCGTTGATGTATCCACAATTCAATATGGATGGAAATATCCCACATATACGTGTCTCTTCCCCTCTCATTTTTCCTGCTCGATTTGAAATACTGGAACGGTCGATATTCATTCTTCTTTTTTTCGTTCTATCTCCCCTCTTTCCGAATGAAATCGTGGGAAGATCTCATTATGATCTGCGTGGTATCTTATCCTTTCTCTAGGTCCGATCCGCTAGAATTCGAATAGAATCTGCTATAACTAATTCTAACTAATATATTAGAGTTAGAATCTAATATTTTCTTTTGCATTTTGCATTCAATTCCAAAGGAAAGAAATTCGAAATGAAATTAAATCAAAGAAAAGAAATAGAAATTTCTAATACCACTTACTTTCTAATACCACTTACTATTTACTATACTATATTCTAGACTATATTTTTAAATTCTTTATTCTATATATTCTTTCTATTCTAAGAATTTCTTCTATAAATTCTCAATTTACCTATAATAATGAGAATTCATAGACCGATAATAGTAATAAGTAACTCTTCCATTAAGAATTTTTAATCTCTTTTAATATCTTAGCTTAAAATATATATACTAGAAGCCGGCCAGATTCTCTATCTATAGATTCTCTATCTAGATAGATCTAGATAGATATTATCTTTCATCCACCCTGAGATATCTATTTCAGATCTACACTCAACTGTAGCTGTATAACATATAATACATTGACTCCATATCTATATAAAGGTAAAGTATCTATATAAAGATAAAGTAATATAGAAATAAAGATAAAGTAATAGATTAGGATATACTCTATACCTATATTATGTATAGAATTCTAAATTCTATTCCTATTAGAAATTCTATATGAGAATTAATGAATTCTCAATTATAGAATCATGAATTCTAGATGAATTCTAGTAAGGGTCCCGGTAATTCACCTAATTCCTATGCACTGTTTCTGCTATGTGAGCCCGCTTAGCTCAGAGGTTAGAGCATCGCATTTGTAATGCGATGGTCATCGGTTCGACTCCGATAGCCGGCTTTTCTTTATTTGTATTTGTCCGATTTCTTCCACGATTGAAAGTGTTTCCTTGAGATCAAGGAATCTTGAAAAGACTCCTATCCTTTTTCTTTTACAAGATCACCGATCTATTATGCCCAGGAACTTCCGACTAGGAATAAAAAACGGGTTGGGGCAGTTAAATCTCTACAGAACAAATCAAGAAAAGGATCTCTAACTTCCTACTTCCTAATGCCTAATATTACAATGCGTATTAATATTACAATGCGTATATAAATACATATATACAAAGCAATCCAGATATTGATCCAACCCATCTCATTCTTCTTTGTAGTACTTCACTTCAGTAGATTTCTCTTCGTTTATCGTTTAGTTCAGCCTAAATGTAGGTTATTCTATGAAAAAAAAAAGAAAAAAAAAAAAAGAAAAAAGGAGTCTTTATGTCTCGTTACCGAGGACCTCGTTTCAAAAAAATACGCCGTCTGGGGGCTTTACCGGGACTAACTAGTAAAAGGCCTAGACCCGTAAGTTATCTTAAAAGAAAGAAATTGCGTTTCAGAAAAAAATCTCAATATCGTATTCGTCTAGAAGAAAAACAAAAATTGCGGTTTCATTATGGTCTGACGGAACGACAATTGCTTAGATATGTTCATATCGCTGGAAAAACTAAAGGGTCAACGGGTCAGGTTTTACTACAACTACTTGAGATGCGTTTGGATAACATCCCTTTTCGATTAGGTATGGCTTCGACTATTCCTGGGGCCAGGCAATTAGTTAACCATAGACATATTTTAGTTAATGGTCGTATAGTAGATATCCCCAGTTATCGCTGCAAACCCCGAGATATTATTACTACGAGGGATAAACAAAGATCCCGAGCTCTGATTCAAAATCATATTGATTCATCCCTGCGCAAGAAAAAGAAATGGGTAAACCATTTGACCTTTCAATCATCCCAATATCAATATAAAGGATTAGTAAAACGAATAATAGATAGGAAAGGGGTCGGCTTGAAAATCAAAGAGTTACTAGTCGTAGAATATTATTCCCGTCAGACCAAAACCTAACTAAAATAACAAAACTTCGGACAATTTTGTCCTCTCCATTTTCGCCAAAGTCAAGTAAATAAAGAAGGGGTTTGATCCGGATTTTTCTCCCATTCACGTATCACAAACGGGTCAGTGGTGAGATTTTCATCCCTTTCTACTCTTTACGTTATTGGTATTTCCATACCCCAGTAATTAGGAAAAATTTCTATCAAATAAAATAAAGGTCTTACTCTGGGAATAATGGTCTCAACAATTGTCATTTGATTTAATACATTGCGGCTGGTAACCTTGGTGAATTGGGTGAAGGTACGGAAAGAGAGGGATTCGAACCCTCGGTAAACAAAAGTCTACATAGCAGTTCCAATGCTACGCCTTGAACCACTCGGCCATCTCTCCTACAGAATCTTAGGATTCTTTCCCAGAAACTGGGTGAATATCGAATCATTCATATTACTCCAATACAGGTACGACCGGGCAATGAAATTCTCAATAGAAAACTTTTCTTCAAAGCAAAGAAAGGTCTTCCTTCGCTTGAAGACTCGAGGGATAAAAAAACTTCTTGAGTTCTCAGAATCTGTAGGAAAAATTCCTTTATTCCTCAACCTCGATAAATTAAATAAATTAAATAGAGTAGTCATAAAGGAAGTAGTAATATAATAAAGGAAGGGTATATATACTATTCCATTGGAATGAAATCCAATAGGATTCAAATATTTCCTATCTATCCCTGTCCAAAGGGGACAATTTGAGCGGAAGGTCCACGTTTTTTTTTTTCGAATGAGTCTGTTTTTATGTGATTTCGTACTGTACAACTCCTTTGTTTGTGGGATCGTTTTTCCTCGAAGGGTAATGAGAAGAATTCTCGAATGGATTGTTAACTATGCCTAGATCTCGGATAAATGGAAATTTGATTGATAAAACCTCTTCAATTATAGCCAATATCTTATTACGAATAATTCCGACAACTTCAGGAGAAAGGGAAGCATTTACCTATTACAGAGATGGTGCGATTTGATTTTTTTCTTTATTTACTGACCTCGGTCTTATGAAAAAGAGATATGATTCGGAATCCAAAAGAAGATTCTTGAAAAAAACCTACGCTTGATGAAGGTGAAGTGAGTCTGGAGATAGAACAACTCCTTCTATCGTGTATCCCCGACAGATGCAGCCTCAGATGCTTCAATTGTAGATTCTAGTATTGAGCGAAAGGTTACGCC